CAGTTATTTCTTCCATGGCCCCGAGGATTCCAATATTAGCACTGATGGTACGGAAATGTAACTCGCTATTCAAACAACTATTCAGAGTTCCTAGAGCTCCCTGTAAGGCTTGTTGGAAAACTTGTTGTCGGACCTGATTAATCGCTCTTTGTTGTTCAAAATGGAGGGTTTCATTTTTGTAATTTTCTAATTGTTCCAAACTATAAGAAGTAGCATTAATCAAATTGACTTTTTCTCGTTCTATTTCAGAGTATCCATTCATTCGATACTCATCTGCTTCCATTTCCACTTTTCGTAAACGAGCCCGGGCTTTTTCGAGCTGCTCAATGGCTCCTCTACGTAATTCTTCCGAATTTCGAATAGTACTCAAAATCCTCTGTTTTCGATTATCTAATAAATCATTTAATGAAAGTAGATTTACCATTAACCATTAATTTCACAACTTCCATGATCTCTTCCCGAACCAAACATGAATCTTTCGATTCATTTGGCTCTCACGCTCAAATTTTTATTTTATGGGCATTCTCTCCCATATCTTTTTTTTTAATGTAATGAGCCTATCCTCTCTATTTCTGTTTGTATTCAAACATATCAAAACTGATACAAGACCAGAATATTAAGAGAACTCTTCCGACCAGACAAAAAATCTATAATTGTCAGCAAAGTTGTTTCTTTATTTAATTGAAAATTTCTATTTATATATAAAATATATATTTTTCATTTTCATTTTATTTCCCTTTTTTATTCAAATCCAAAAATTCCTCTTTTTTATACATAGGTCGTCGATTCGGCATTGGATAAAAAAAGGCAAGGTGTCCTTTATTTATTCTAGTAAATGGTTCAAATCATTTTATCGATATGAGTGTTCTATATCAGAAAAATTACCAACTATTTTTTTTTACCATTTCGGTACTAACGTAGTGGTAGAAAGAGTACCATGTTGTGCCCGGACTTCAAACAGTTTAGCTTTAACCATGTTAATGGTCTCACATTATTGGTTGATAGAGAATCAAAGTTGACTTACCAATGAATAACGAAATGCTATGGTTCTTACATATGATTTATGAATTTATTCAGAAGGAATTCGTCGAGATTGTGCACTTTTTTTTCCTACTTTGTTTTTCCTATTTATCCTGGAAATATATAATATATTATAATATATATACTATATAAAATAGAAAAAAATATATAAAAAAAATAAAAATATATTCTATAAAAATAGATTCTTAAAAATATATTATATAATTATATATATAATAAATATATATAATATAAATAACATAAATAAATAATAAATAAAGTGCAGCTGGTTAGATCCAACCTATTCTTGAAATATACAACTCGCACACACTCCCTTTCCAAAAAAAATCAATACACCAAGCACTACACTTAGATTTATTGGATTTGTTGCTAAAATATCGGTATTAAACCCGAAACTCCCGGCGGATGGCCAGTGGCCTAAGGAAACGAAAGAATCGGTTAAATTTTTCATATGCTCTCCTCTTATAGATAGGACTAACAAAGAACAGAGTTCTTTTTGTATCACTTGGCTCGCCCTTTTTTTGATCGATTTCTTTTTCTTAATTTCCCATTTTTTTATGGGAGTAGATTAAATCTATTTATTGAATTCTCAAATTCAAAAAAAAAAATTCTGATTTTTTTTTTGAAGTTTCCGATAAGATACTTATTAAGTTAGGTCCTAGGTCTCGTATCAATTGCAAAATAGCTCCTTTGTTCAAACACTTCCTAAAAGAAAAGTCAAAATTCCATCGTACTAAACGAAGGACGGGAAGGAAGAAAGCGAGCGAATCCACTAATTCCTCATCCTCAAATCAGTCCTTCCCGGGGTATTGTCGCAACAAATACATAATTGTAGGAGTAAAGTATTGATATAATTCACAGAAGCAAACGGCAACGAGTTAATATAAAATAAGAAAAAAAGTACGTAACGCACTTTTTTACATTTTCATTCTAGATTCTAGGATGAAATTAAACAAAAGGATTTGCAAATAAAAGCGCTAATGCCACGACCAGTCCATAAATTGTTAAAGCTTCCATAAAAGCTAGACTAAGCAATAAAGTACCTCGTATTTTTCCTTCTGCTTCTGGTTGTCTCGCAATACCTTCTACGGCTTGGCCTGCAGCAGTACCTTGACCAACTCCAGGTCCAATAGAAGCAAGCCCCACGGCCAATCCAGCAGCAATAACGGAAGCGGCAGAAATCAGTGGATTCATGATGATAGGTTCCTCGCACCAAAAAAAAATGGTTAATGATACAATCAACCAATGAATTATTACTTATTTGATCACTAAAATATATCGAGTCGAAGTAAGTAAAACTTCGAATAAAAATAATAAATAATATAGATAGGGGTAACCCTATATAACTAGTATATATCTAATATCACATATACATTTGTTTCTTACATAACGTAAACCGCGCGCATTTTATATTGAATCGGATTCTAGAATAATTCTTCAAAAGATATACATACAGGGGCTGTGGCTGGACTTATAGACATTACATATATCTGGTGTGACCCCCTAACCCATCCACCATTTCGTAATATCGTCTATCTTTCCTCCTACAACTCTAGTCGTATATACATATGTATTTTTATCTATTATGTTCCCCAACCAAGAACAAAATAGATTTTCCTGAACCATGCATTGCCTCAATTGGGATAAGCTTAAAAAAAAGAAGACTATTTCGAAAACTAATCAATGATGACCCTCCATGGATTCCCCTATATAAGCCGCGGCTAAAGTTGCAAAAATAAGAGCTTGAATACCGCTTGTAAATAATCCAAGAAACATGACAGGTATAGGAACTACTGAAGGTACTAAAGAAACAAGAACAACAACTACTAATTCATCAGCCAATATATTCCCGAAAAGTCGAAAACTAAGAGATAAAGGTTTTGTGAAATCTTCTAGGATGTTAATTGGTAAAAGTATTGGAGTTGGTTGAATGTATTTTCCGAAATAACCCAATCCCTTTTTGGTAAGACCCGCATAAAAATATGCCACTGACGTGGGTAAAGCTAAAGCAACAGTAGTATTTATATCATTCGTGGGGGCGGCCAACTCCCCATGAGGTAACTGTATGATTTTCCAAGGTAAAAGGGCCCCCGACCAATTAGAAACAAAAATAAATAGGAACATGGTTCCAATAAAGGGAACCCAAGGACCATATTCTTCTCCAATCTGAGTTTTGCTCAAGTCTCGAATAAATTCAAGGACATATTCGAAGAAATTCTGACCGTCGGTCGGAATGGTTTGTGGATTCCGAACAGCTATGATGACTGAACCTAATAAGATAGCAATCACGACCCAAGAAGTGATAAGTACTTGGGCATGAATTTGTAAACCCCCTATTTGCCAATATAAATGTTGGCCTACTTCTACACCTGATATATCGTATAACCCTTTGAGTGTTTTAATGGAACATGGTATAACATTCATATTGTCCTCTGACAGAAATCGAACTTCAAAAAAAGAATTATTTTGATTCAAGCATCTCTTTCTCAACTTATCTACTTTCATCATTAATCATATATTTAGAATACCAAGAAATCACATAAGATAATATCAATATCCCATTTTATCTCTTTTAAAAAATTCAAGACAAGACATAGTAACCGATCCAAGAAATCAAAATAATTAACTAATCTTATTATTCTTAATCATAACATAATCATAATCAACGACTTCTTATATAGCTAGAACGACCCTCACAAATTGCGGATACTAATTTGTTAAGAATCAATCGGATTGAAGCTATAGCGTCATCGTTGGCTGGAATCGAAATATCTGCGAGATCTGGGTCACAATTTGTATCGATTAAACAAATTGTTGGAATTCCCAAAATGACACATTCTCGAAGAGCCGTATATTCTTCTTGCTGATCAACGATGATTACAATATCGGGCAACCCAGTCATATATTTGATCCCACCCAGATATGTTTGCAAAGTAGATAATTTTCTCTTCAACATTGCTGCATCTCTTTTAGGGAGACGGTTGAGTTTCCCCATCTTTTGTTCTGCTCTTAAGTCTCTGAACTTATGAAGTCTCGTTTCCGTAGTGGACCAATTCGTTGACATACCACCGAGCCATTTTTTATTAACATAATGACATCGAGCCCTTATTGCAGCTGATGCTACTAAATCCGCTGCTTTATTTTTGGTACCAATGATTAAAAAGTTTTTTCCTCGGCTTGCTGCATCAAAAACTAAATCACAAGCTTCTGATAAAAAACGAGCAGTTCTAGTAAGATTTGTAATATGAATACCTTTACGCTTTGCAGAAATGTAAGGGGCCATTCTAGGATTCCATTTCTTAGTACCATGACCAAAATGAACTCCAGCCTCCATCATCTCTTCCAAATGGATGTTCCAATATCTTCTTGTCATTTTTCCCACGCTTTTTTTTAACAAATAAATAATTGTTCCTACGGAACCTTCTACCGGGATTGACCGTTGATACACAGCCCAAACTGTTCATTTCTTTTTTTTTTTTTACTTCATTTTTTTTATTACCAAATCAAAAAAAGTAAAAAGAAGAAATCTCGCCTTAGGAATTATGAAATCGCGTAAATGATTTTTCTGGTGTGTCATGGAAATTGTTTGGGGCGCAAGAACAAAAAAATTCTCTATGGTGTAACAAAATATCTCTCATTTCCAACTCGAATAGATTTTTCTTTTTGATTTCCAAATGAATGTTTTTGTCTTGCCTTGAACAGTGCACTAATTTTTTGAATCCGGTACCGACAGGGATAATCCCTCCCAGAACAACATTTTCTTTCAGACCCTTCAACCAATCAATACGACCCCGTAGAGCAGCTTTTGCTAAAACTCTAGCAGTTTCTTGAAAACTTGCTTCGGATATGAAACTTTGAGTATTCAGAGATGCCCTCGTTATTCCCAATAAAATTGCCCGATAACAGATCGCTTCGTCTAAAGCACGCCCTGCTCGTTCCGCCCGCAACAATCCGATTAATTCTCCAGGCAAAAAAACATTAGACATTCCATCTTCTGAAACCAACACTTTTGATGTTACTTGCCGTACAATAATCTCTATATGTCTATTATGGATCTGTACCCCCTGGGATCGATAAACCTTTTGGATCTTATTAACCAAAGAGATACGACTTTGAGCTATGGTTAGCTCAGCTCCAATTAAGAATCCCCAAGGAATTCCGAGAATTCTTGGTATACGCTCGTTCCAACCTTCAACTCTCCTTTCAAGGTTCATCGATATTGAACCAATCGAACGCACTTCTAAGATTTGTTCCACTTTTGGAAGGCCTTGCGTTATGTCACCAGATCGGGATTTTTCATATATAAATGTAACTAATGTATCTCCTTCAGAAAGGGGTTCTCCATAATGTCCGTGAACAGTCGCTCCTGGAGTAGCCAAATAGGGCTTAGCTGATCTTATAACTAAGGAGTCAACGTGAACAATTAAAATTTGACCAGATTTTTTTATGTGTGGTCCATATTTAACTAGACATATATTTTCACAAATAAATTGTCCAATGCTAATTATTGTGGATGTCTCTTCACAATAATTGTGATGTAGAAAGCACCAATTCAAATGGAATGGATTCAAAATGATGTTATTGCGCGGGCCGGGATTATAAATCTCCCTATTTTCATCTATTAAACAGTATTTAAGTACTTCAAGTACTTGGAAAGTCTGTTTAAAATTATCAAGTATCCAATATTTGTTTAACAAGATCTGATTATGAGTTATTAAATGGTAAGATGAATAAAAGTTCACTATTTTAGGTACAATAGTACCTAAGGGACCCAACAAATCCCTAATTGGAGTTATGGGATTCGATTCTTTTGCCACATTGTTATATTTTGAACTGTTGAATGGACATGGACCAACTCGAGAACAATTGAATGATGACAAAATTATCAAAGATTGGCCTTCCTTATTTCGATTCAACAACGTACCAATAGTTCCTTGATGCTGGGTAACTAATGGAATCTTCGCTTTGGAATAAAAAGGATTGATATTGGTGCGATCTAATCCATTATTGGGAATCAATCCTGAACCCGCCGTATCATACCTTTTTCCGGCATATGAAATAGTAGACTTGACTAACTCAATTCTTATGAAATCGCGAATCAGATCATTTGCCCTTACCTCAACAAAGGAAGCACGAACCTCTTCTATAGAACCTTTTTTTTCTTGGTCCCAATTCAATACTAAACAAGTCCGAACTAATTGAATACTTGTGTGATAAATTCCGCGAATTGACTTTCCATTTCCATAAAGGATATAATTGACAACTTTAAGTTCGACATTATCTTTTTCCTGCAAGAGATCTTGAGGGAAAAGTTTTGCTAAATTTATCCCATCAGCTATTTCATATGTGACTACGGGTCGAACCAAAACAAAATATTTTTGGGGGGTGGGTGTGATCCGTTGGACATAGATCCAATTTTTCAATTTTTTTTTTGATTCCTTAGAATTTTTTTTTTCCGTTCCCGGTGGTATCAAAATGCCGCTGTGTTTGGATATCTTATCTGTCTCCCCGGGAAAATGAATATCTCCAGAAAATATTTTCAGTTCAATACTTTTTTTTTTTCTCTCCACTCGGACTAATCCACCTACTCGGCTTCTTGTATTTGTATTTAAAGCGAGTTGTGTATCTACTCCAATAATACTATTGTTCCGGACCATTATGGACGAAGATCCGGGTAAGATATGCACCTCTTCGGGAATAAAAAAAAACCGATCCACTTTCATTTGGTATTTCGGACTAAATTCTTTTGCTCCTCGATACTCAATCAAATCTTCTTTTTTTACGATTGAATCCACCTCTACGATCCCATATTTAGTAATTCCCGAACTCTTTCTGCTGTATCGTGGATCATCAAAATAAGCAAGAATACTATTTCTACGTAAAATACCATTTATGGGTATTTCAATCGAAATACCAAAAGAGGGTATTAGTTCTTTCTCTCGTTCTTGATCATATTGTAATGGGATGAGAAATCTATTTCTTCGCCTTTTCGCCAAGAAATCAGAATTCTCTTGGAGAATCGAAGGATATATGAAATTCCAATACCCATTGGATATGATTCGATCAAGTCTTGAATAGTCAAGAATTTCCCTATCTTTTTTACCAGAAGGATCCAACAATTTATGTCTTACTCGATCATTAGTGATTAATCGGTCAGAGATATATCTTTCGTCGACAGAAAAAGAATGAGCATTCATTTGATCTTGATCCTTGTGGAGCGAAAAAGACACTATACTAGATCTGCACGGACCCCCGGCTAATATCCATAAATGACTTGTTTTTGGTAATAGATGAACATTACTATATGTATATTCAGGTGCATGGTAGACATCGGTACTCCAGTGCATTTCTCCCTCTGATTCAGAATAAATATGTTTTCGAACCCTCTCTTTAAAATGAAAAGTAGACGTTCCGGCACGAATCTCAGCAATCACTTGTTCAGATTCTACATATTGATCA